TTGGCTTGGTCCGACCAAGAAAGACAGGGGACTCTTTGGGCATTGCTTGGGTCGAGTGAAGTAAAGACTGGCTACCTAGAATATAAAGATCCCTCACTGCACACTTTAGATATAAGGAAACCCTTTAGTTTAGGAGTCAATCAGGCTAGCTCTAAAAAAAGAACATAGCCTTCGTATGATCCCTTTCTAGTACCCTATCTTGAGCAGGAAAGTGTTCAGTAGGAAAAGACTGGAAGAAATGGGATTCGAACCCATGCATGATGCAATCTTCTTGTATGTCGATTTAGCAAACCAATGCCTTAAACCCTTGTGCTATCCCCCCCATGATCAGATCAGATAGCCCTTTGGGCAACCAACCATTTCGCTCTATCATTTCTTCTTTCTTTCCTAGCCTACTAAACTATTTTGGAAGGGCTACCGTTATATACGCAATTAAGAAAGGATGCCGAATCATCCACCGAATCCTATGTTTCATCCTAGTTTATTTGATGTGTCTACCTGTTTTTCAGTCAGCATCATGATTCGGTTCGTGTTCAGTGAGCCCTTCGCCCTCAGCTAGTAGCCTTCTTAGCCTCAACAGCTAAAGCATCCGGGAACAGTAGAAGAATCTGGAGTTAATGATTCCAGCTGGTAGGAGAGGGTCTTTTATAACTCATCAGGAGTGGATTATGCTACTATTTTCTGTTACTGAGAAAAACCTTTCCAGTTGAATTAAGAGGATATTCCGATACTGCAACTAAAGAAAGAAAAGCTGGTGAATACCTGACCGGTGAAGCCTTTATCCGAGACTTATGCAGCTCCTGCTAAACCATTCGTTTCCTTCTGTGAAAGTCTTTACTAAAGACCATCAGATGGATTCTTAGGAAGCCATCTATTCTGCTAATACCGGTCCTATCCTCTCCTTTCTCTGATTCCCAGTGAGGGGTATAAGTAGTCTAAACGCTCTTTCCAGCCTTTGGTTTGGCTAGGTACTACTAACTATCAGAAAGTTCGAAAAGAGGCATTCTTTTAAGAAAGAGATCCGAAATATTCATAGGTCATATCAAAGATTTTCTTGCAGCGAGTGATTCTCCTAAGAGAAGGAGGACTTACCTTACACGAGTAGAGGAAAGTACGATGCTAGGCGTGGAAGAGCTTTTTGTATGCCTTCAGAGAGAAAAGCCTTCACAGCGGAGGAGAAAGCAAGATAGAAAGCTTCCTCCGAAGCTTTCTATCTGAGTAGTCACTACGGCCTACCCTATCGCTGAGTCTTTGGAAGCGGTTTCACTCCTTTATAGGTCGGAACTCTGGAACCTAAAGACTTTCTCAATCAGACAGGATAGATGGATTGAGCGCGCGTTGCCTTGATTTGAGGTGAACTCCTTTTCCTCTTCTTCCGGACCGGACCCTTCCATGCGAGAAGCTGGAAGTCGAGTTATTGATGAATGAGAATCTAATGTCTTATTAAATAGGAGCGATCTGTTCATCCAACTCGAAATATCGTAAGTAAGAGAAGAAGAAGAATCTGACGCCCAAAATTCCCATGTCTTTCTTGGTTGGACCAACCGGCGAAAGAAGTCTTCCTGAATTGGAAGAGCAAGAAGCGGAACTACAATAATGATTTTTACTATCAATGGAACCCATACTCTCACTAAGTAAGCTTGTCCGAAACTTGGGAAACCTTGTTGGACAACTAGACGCTCCTGCCCAGCAGCAGGCCCTTGTTGATGCCAAAAAAGCTATCGACACTTTGACGCTGGCTTTATTAAATCGGCAGAATTGCCCACTAGGCCCTAATTGGAACATCCACGAATTAACAGTCCAAGTTATTGAGGAGGAGAATGTTAATAACCTCAAGATCTTGCTGGATACTGTAAATGATCTTGCTACTTATGGGGTGACTAGTGAATTCTTCATTAGCACCATCCGCCTTTTAGAACATAGTGGGTGGGGCTTGGGAAGTTAGTGGTTGGGGAAGGCCCGGAAAGCCCTCACTCCCCCTTTTTCAAAAAGAAGCCCCGCTCAACAAGGGGCCCCTCTCTGATAAGGAAGAAAACGAAAGAATCTCAATTTTATGACAAATCCGGTCCGATGGCTGTTCTCCACTAACCACAAGGATATAGGGACTCTATATTTCATCTTTGGTGCCATTGCTGGAGTGATGGGCACATGCTTCTCAGTACTGATTCGTATGGAATTAGCACGACCCGGCGATCAAATTCTTGGTGGGAATCATCAACTTTATAATGTTTTAATAACGGCTCACGCTTTTTTAATGATCTTTTTTATGGTTATGCCGGCGATGATAGGTGGATCTGGTAATTGGTCTGTTCCGATTCTGATAGGTGCGCCTGACATGGCATTTCCACGATTAAATAATATTTCATTCTGGTTGTTGCCACCAAGTCTCTTGCTCCTATTAAGCCCAGCCTTAGTAGAAGTGGGTAGTGGCACTGGGTGGACGGTCTATCCGCCCTTAAGTGGTATTACCAGCCATTCTGGAGGAGCAGTTGATTCAGCAATTTCTAGTCCTCATCTATCTGGTATTTCATCCATTTTAGGTTCTATCAATTTTATAACAACTATCTCCAACATGCGTGGACCTGGAATGACTATGCATAGATCACCCCTATTTGTGTGGTCCGTTCTAGTGACAGCATTCCCACTTTTATTATCACTTCCGGTACTGGCAGGGGCAATTACCATGTTATTAACCGATCGAAACTTTAATACAACCTTTTCTGATCCCGCTGGAGGGGGAGACCCCATATTATACCAGCATCTCTTTCGGTTCTTCGGTCATCCAGAGGTGTATATTCCCATTCTGCCTGGATCCGGTATCATAAGTCATATCGTTTCTACTTTTTCGGGAAAACCGGTCTTCGGGTATCTAGGCATGGTTTATGCCATGATCAGTATAGGTGTTCCTGGATCTCTTGTTTGGGCTCATCATATGTTTACTGTGGGCTTAGACGTTGATACCCGTGCCTACTTCACCGCAGCTACCATGATCATAGCTGTCCCCACTGGAATCAAAATCTTTAGTTGGATCGCTACCATGTGGGGGGGTTCGATACAATACAAAACACCCATGTTATTTGCTGTAGGGTCCATCTTTTTGTTCACCATAGGGGGGCTCACTGGAATAGTTCCGGCAAATTCTGGGCTAGACATTGCTCTACATGATACTTATTATGTGGTTGCACATTTCCATTATGTACTTTCTATGGGAGCCGTTTTTGCTTTATTTGCAGGATTTCACTATTGGGTAGGTAAAATCTTTGGTCGAACATATCCTGAAACTTTAGGTCAAATCCATTTTTGGATCACTTTTTTCGGGGTTAATCCGACCTTCTTTCCCATGCATTTCTTAGGGCTTTCGGGTATGCCACGTCGCATTCCAGATTATCCAGATGCTTACGCTGGATGGAATGCCCTTAGCAGTTCTGGCTCTTATATATCTGTAGTTGGGATTTGTCGTTTCTTCGTGGTCGTAACAATCACTTCAAGCAGTGGAAACAACAAAAGATGCGCTCCAAGTCCTTGGGCTGTTGAACAGAATCCAACCACACCGGAATGGATGGTACAAAGTCCTCCAGCTTTTCATACTTTTGGAGAACTTCCAGCTATCAAGGAGACGAAAAGCTCTGTGAAGTAAAAGAAAAAAAGGTCGCCGATTGCTACTAAGAACCTAACAGAACTTTTCAAAATTGAAAACGGATCAGTCGACCTGGTCTACGAATCTATTCTAACTATCAACGAACTCTTCAAATTTTAGGTGGGATGGGGATTGTAATTATTTATACTTCTCGAGGTATAATGACAGACCGGGAGGCTAGATTCGAAGGAATCGGCGGATCAATTTTGTTGTTATATATGGTAATCCTTCTGATATCCGAATTAGATCCTAAATTTACTATTTGTGAAAAAAAAAGAAAGAAATTGAGACTTGGGAAGGGAAGATCAGAACTATAGCGAGATCTTACCAAGACTATATTAGATATTTATGCCTAAACAATTACCCAGTGGATAATAACCCTGAACAATATGCTGAATGTGAGAGATTATATAAAAATAATCTCGCATTATTTAAGGAAGGTATGTTAGAGTCTTATACGAATTATAGCTTGCATTATTAAAGAAAAGAAAGAAAAATGAAAATGTATAAAATCATGCCTATCAATGCAATGTGTTCTAGAACCTTACATACGAGTGTACGTCCAGAACTAGAATTTGTCTTCAATCGTTTTCTATCGTTGGTGGAGCAGACAAGAGTACAGGATCCGCACCCAGGGTTAATCATAGCATCACTAAGCTTTAAGAAGCCATACCCTGGTGTTGAAGAGACAGAACTCCTCAGCCTTTCAACATTGGATATGTTAAACCAGTATGTTTACCCATCTATCTCTGGTTATGGTAAGTTCACAATCTCCTTGAAGATGAACCAATCTTTCGGAGAAGAGATCACATATACACTAGGCTGTGCTATTCCCTTGACCTCGAATGATGGGACTCTCCTACCAAAGAATGAAATCTGTGCTCGGGTGAAAGAATCCTTTCTGAAGAATGCAGAACTCTACAACGGTTCATGTCTTGTTCAAGTCATAATCAGAGCTTATATGGACCAGGTAGAAAAGCAGGATCGCCCAGAACTCAAAGTCTCTGATAGATATCAGGAACTGCTCTCATTTTATCAGACTGAATTGGGTGAGATCGAAGCAATCACAGCTAGAAAGATCCAACATTCAACGCGTCAGTATAAAGAGTGTATAACTGCTCTCTTTAAAACGAGCGATGAGAGGAAACCATTCATGGTCTCTGATCTCGAGACGATTCTGATTGATAATAAACATAGACCTTATGCCGCTGGTCTCATGTTGGTTCGTCCTGGTATAGACGTCAAGGAGAGTCTCATTTATACCTACTTCAGTGAAGACTACTCTGGATACATAGAATCATTTGAAGAAAGGAGTAAAAAGGTCCTCTTTGACTTGGTCAACAAGATCATAGCTCTAGTGAAGAAAGATAGAAAAGCAAATACTATCTATTTTCATAACTTCTCCAGATTTGATGGTGTTCTAATACTGAATCACCTTGTATGTCATCATGACTACACGCTTAAACCACTGATGAGGAATAATAGGCTTTACGAGTTATTAGTCTATTCAGGTAGGAGGGTCTTATTCAGGTTGAGAGATTCATTGAATCTTCTTCCTGGGACACTCGATAACCTGGCTAAGAGTCTATGCCCATCTCTTGGTAGTAAAGGAACAATCGATCACGAGAATGTGTCTCTAGACAATTTGGAAGATGATAGGGAGAACTTGATTGAGTATATGAAGCAGGATATCCTCCTTCTTGGTGGGATAATGCAGAAAGCACAAGAGATTTATTTTGATATTTATAAATTGGATATCGTGAGCAAAATCACCCTATCCTCACTAGCTCTAAGCATCTTTCGTTTGAGATATTATGATGAGGAAAATTGGCCTATCTACATACCAAACATGAATCAAGACAACTTTATTAGAAAAGCATACTACGGAGGACATACTGATACATACAAACCTTATGGTGAGGACCTATACTACTACGATGTTAACTCACTCTATCCATTTGTCATGAAGAACTATCCAATGCCTGGTGGTAAACCTGTCTGGCATGGAAATCTGGATGAGAAGGACCTCGATAGCTTGTATGGCTTTATAGAGGCTTATGTGGTCTGTCCGAAGACAATCAAGAAACCCTTTCTTCCCTATCGAAACAAGAATAACACTCTCATCTTTCCAACAGGTGAGTTTGTAGGTGTCTACTATAGCGAGGAATTGAAGTTTGCAAGAGACCTTGGTTACACCGTGCTCCCACTCTCTGGCTACCTCTATGAGAGAATGGAAAGCCCTTTCATAGAATTTGTTAACACACAATCCTCAAAGAGGATAGAAGCAAAGAAAGATGGAAATGAAGCTTTATCCTATGTGTACAAGATCCTTATGAATTCACTATACGGGAGATTTGGTATTAACCCAGAAAGCACTACAGCCGAGATCTGTGATCATGATCGCTATAAAACATTGTACAAAAAAGATTCCTTTATGTATGGTTCACTGCTTGGTAAGGATAAATACTTAGTTTCCTACCATGTCAATACCGGTAATACCCCGGAAGAATGGAACCCACCAAGGAACGGTGCTGTACAACTAGCTGCTGCTATCACAGCCAGTGCTAGGATCTATATGTACCCTTACATCTCAAGGGAGGACTGTTACTACACTGATACTGACTCAGTTGTGCTAGGACAGCCGCTCCCTGATGAATTGATTTCATCTTCGGTCTTAGGTATGTTAAAGCTAGAAGCAAGAATCATCAAGGGCTACTTTTTAGCCCCTAAATCTTATGGATACATAGAGAAAGACGCGGATGGAAAGATTGTTCTCAAGCACAAAGGTGCTGCTAAAAGCTTAGTGACACTGGAATGGTTTCAGTCACAGTACGATGACCCATCTCGGAAACAACTGGTCTCGGTTACTTCCAGCTTTAAAGTCAATTGGAAAGAACTGGAAATCCATAAGCAAGAAAGTTTATACAAGTTAGGTCTTAGCATGGATTCTAAAAGGTTACCAGTATATATCAAGAATATATGGATTGATACCGAACCTATTCATATCAGAAATCTGTCTAACGTTAGTCCTCTTTTGGGAGATAGAATCTTATTCTTTCTCAGGAAAGAAATGAATCACCTTCAGACTAAGAGTGAGATTCTTAGTGAAAAACTCTCTCAAAGGGATAGAGAGATGATCAGCATCATTTCAGAGAAGGATAGAGAGATCTCCGAGATGAAAAGTAAGATTGATCATCTTCAAGATGAGATGAAGAAATTAACTGATCAGAAAACCAAGACTGATCAGAAAACAGAGACTGATAAGAAAACAGAGACTGATAAGAAAACAGAGAGGAAAAACCAGACTGACAAGGGGAAACCCCCGTAAAACCACTCCATTCACAAAACTAGAGGGAATAGAATATAATATAAGGGTTGCTAAACAGGTCTTTTAAGAGCCTACAGTGGTCTTAGAATGTGATTTAGCCCGAGACATGTAAACTATAAGCAGGTTATGAAGGTTGATAGATTGGTTTAGTCAAGCCAGGAACTGGTAAGGAAGACACCATGGATAATTGAAAGGGAGTGCTACGTACTGACTGTTAGGCCCTGGGAGGCATTGCTTGTTCGTATTGCTTCCGTACCCTTACCAACTAGCTTTATCCTTTCACAAACTGAAGTACCACATCGACAGGCCCCTACCCTATTATTTTCTTTATTACATTTCTGCCTCAACTATTCCAAAAAGGGTAACAAATGGGTCTAATTCTGAGTCATTTCACATCCCTGATTCGGAAACTGCTGCAGTGGGAACTCTACTTGCCATTCCTCCTTCCGAAGTAAAAGTTTTCATTCTCCCTTGGCCCAGTTGAAAAGCCTAACCCCAGGTGAAGTACCAGATTATGAAGTGAAAGTAAGGAATTGCCCAGTCTGATTCGTCAAGCTTTCGGAGAAGGAGGGGAGATCCGCGGAGGTATAATTCTGAATACGGGTACGAAGGGTCATCCAGAAGCGCTGGAAGGGCTGGAGGAAGGGGACGAACCGCATCGATTGAGTGATATCCGGCAGGCAAAGACCCAGGTACCTAGAAAGGAAGGGGTAAGTCTTACCTTTTGGAAACATAAGGTGCATCAGAAAGGAATCCGGATCTATTTAGATAGCCAGATTCACGAGCTGAGGACTAAGTCGAAGTGAAAGTCTGTGCCATTGTTAGTGCCAAGACCCTAGAATAGTGAACACCAAGTGAAGAGCCACCCTCCGGGAACGTCGAGAAGGGGGACGAACAGCTTTGATTGGATCCGATCTGGTAGACAGAGACGAAGACAAGGATGAATAATCTGAAGAAGGCTATGCCGAATCCGAGGGAAGAAGAAGACTACGAAGAAGGAAGCCGATGCCTAGGCCGAGGCTGGTGCCTAATTCTATGCTTGAAGCCTAAGCTAGAGCTGGAGCTGAAGCCTAATTATAAGTTTCATCTAAAGCTGAAGTTAGGGCTGGAGCCTGAGTTGGTGTTGATGTCCTAGAGTAGCAAAACTACAAGTGAAGGGGCGCTATCCGGCACCCTTAAGGTCGGGGACAATCTGCTTCGATTGGGCCTTGCAGGCAGACAGGCTAACTTTTTTGTGGAGACGAAATGGAATCCTATAAGAATTTATGTCGAGTCCCGAGGGTCTGCAAGAGGCTGAGCTAACAAGCTGGCTGAATATATCATGGGGATGCCCGATTTGCGATTGAGCTAGCCGATAAGTATGATCTCTCCGGTCTGGCATGAGCCACTCCATTCCTACTTCCACTCAACAAAAAGATAGGATTCTTGGGCTCTACCTCCAGAGTGCGTACGGCTATTTCAGACCAAAGGGGAGGGAAAAAGTGATCTCTCATCGGCTTGGAAGAGATTGCGGGACAATCTATGGGGCTACGGAATCAAAATAGACTCACTTCTGCAAGGAAGAGTAAAAAAGCAAAAGAGGGTTTAGTTACTTAGCTGTACTTAGAGGGAAACCCTAGAGGGTTGGGAGAATGGTTGAGGGTTCAGAGTACCTGATAGCCCCGCTAGGCCGGGCAATGGAAGAAGGTATCAGACCTATGTAGTTCTAGACCCTTTTGTGAAACCAGTTCCTGTACTCTTGTTGACTGAAGTAAAGTAGTCCGGTGGACGGGACCCGCCTCACCACTCCCATCTATGAACGAGAACCCTTGTTTTGTCTTTCTCTCGGGCTATTCCAGCAGTGTCCTCACTCCGGGAGAATCACTGTAGATAGCGATAGAAGACGCAGTACACAAAGTGGTCTTAGCATGAAGGGTGAAAGGGTGGATGTGGGACCATTCCTGATATCCACTCATTCAATAACCGACTTCGAAAGCTTACTCGTACGAAATAGTCTAGGAAAGAAGAATCGAAGCGCTAGCAGACCCAACAGAATCAATAGCACCAACAGATTCATAACATGTCTTCAAACCTAACTCGATTTCACCTACCTCTGATACCAGCTTCTGACTCCTTGCCTTTGTATACCTCGCACGAGGCTAGGGTCACTTAGTCGATGCCAACCTCTTTTACCGATGCCTGACGCTTGATGCTCGCTGTTCCCTACTTCGGGTTAGGTACCACAGCTCAAAACAAAGAAGCTAGAAGGAACAAGTTCATGCAAAGCCATTCTCGTTCACTCGTTATTAGTCACTCATTCCCGTGCTAATGTAGGTAGAGAAAGAATGAGACAAAACAACAGATTCATTCTTGAGTGAAACTCCCCACCGGATGAAACGAGAGCAGACTTCGCTCAATAAGGTACAACTATTCCATACTTCGAGTAAACAGTCTAATTCCATGTCTTATGGGAACGTAGTGTCATAGTTAGTTTCGAAAAGACTAGAATATCCAGCTACTCGTGCAACAAAGACTACAGCCACACCTGCCACCTCTCTCCCGATGACTGACTCTCCTGAAAAAGCTGTGGACACAGCAACAGACTCTTTCTCATCAACTGACTCGGTGGGGGATTCATTCTCTTACTCATTGCCAACCAGTTCTTCCTCTGCCTTGGCATAAACAGAGCTAACTTTCCTTGAGACTACTTCTGGAACATCCCTATCCTTCGATCGAGACTGCCGACATTACTCGTTATGAGGCGAGGATAGGCATCAGATGACTTCACTTGAGACATAACTTCTTCCGATAACTGAACTTCAAGTCTTAGCTACCCGAAATAAAATAGAATAAGGGAAGTTGACTTCGAAACCGTACTTTGAGCTACCTACAGGAGGAAACTTCAAGCTTTCTATGGCACTTATCCCATCCTCAACTCGGTAATCTATCTTTACTGACTTGCCTTCAACAGCCTTAGCCCCAGGTGGTGTAACAGATAATTCAAGTAGACAGCCAAAAACACCGGTTCTATCTCTCAGACTACCTTGAGACTCAACAATGACTAATTTCGGTACTGAAAGAACTTGCTTCCCGTATTGTTTTTGAGTGAGAGACCAGCCTTTAGGCCGTCTAGGCTCCTTGCTATCTCAGTCTCAGTGTTTGAGAACAAGAAGAGCATATTCTGTAAGAACAATAGGAGATTTGCCTCCTACTAGACCTGGTATACCTTGATTAGATAGACTCTTTTCTGTGTCAAAGAGAAAGAGCGGGTTCTCGTTCATAGATGGGGAGAGTTTGGCCAAGCTCCGCACCAGGATATCAAAAACGATTGATTCAATTCATCTGATCCTCTCTTTCCAGCTGTATGATAGAACAAGGGAGGTAGAAAGGAAGGTGCTGAAGTTCCAGTTCCGCAAAACTAGACTTTCCAGGTTTGCTGGAGAGGGTGAGATTCACCTTTTCTCATCTCAAAGTATACAACACTTCCCGCGAGGTTCAACGTTGTCTCTGTCAAATCACTTCTTTACAGTTAATGATCCAAATCTTGTACTTGTGAACAACTTCTGAGTTTGCTTTAGGTTAACCCTCATGAAAGTTGCTAAACTGTGTTTTTAAAGGGCATACAGTCACCATATAATTAGTTTTCGTACCTGTATTCAATGTATACAAAGAAGAAGGTTTGGATGTTTAGAACAGGGAATACCACACCTAGGAATGAAGTGATAAGCCACACCAAGGGATTCGTGGTACTGTAGTTTTGGTATCAATGATCAGATCATCTGACCTGCAAGGGTGCTTAAAAGGCTAACAAAGCCCCGTTGAAGCTATAAAAAAGAGAGGCAGTAAGAGCATCCAGTTATTTCTAGGGACTGAACAACACAACAGGTATAAGAAAGAGAGTAGGAAAGAAGCTTGCTATAAAATCACTTTACGCGGGTAATCGTTTTAGATACTATGAAACAGTAATGAACCCATATGCTAAGAATGAATGGTCAAGAAGTCACTGAAAGCTCTGACTCGGATGAGGTGGCTCCTTGTCTCTTTCTTTGAGATACGAGAACAGTGCCATAGGGAGTAGGAATTCGGAGGGTTTTGTATTCGAGAGAGATTGTAAATACATAGCATAGCAAATGATGATGTGCTATAGTTTCCAATCGAGATGATGATCTAAGCCTACCACTTGTCCCATATGCTGCTCCGGCTTCCTTTTTCTTGCAATGGGTGCTGATATAGATGTTGGCACTGGGGCTAGCTTACCAGTAAGAGGTCTACGCCTCGATTACCAACCTTTCAATAGAATCTAACATTGACTCCCAGCATTTCTTCAACCGGGCATGAAAGCATCCCTAAATGCTCTTTCGACGAAAGTCAGAGCAGGCTGATGGAAGACAAGAAGCTCTTGGCTCAGACTTTGTTTAGGCTTTCCTTGCTTCTTCATTTTACCACAAACGCAGCTGTTTCATGAGTTAGCTTGCCCTGATTCTTGCTAGTGGTAGATGGACTTCCCACCTCTCTAGCTTATTTCATCGTTCAGGGAGACCCTCTCTTCTTTCATCGAACGCCAACACTGACTTCTTACTCGAGTGATTCTCTTTCTCCTTTGTAAACAGCTAACTAAACGCAACCGCAAATAGAGCGTCTTGCCTTCACAATCTCGAAGGAGAAATGTAGTCAATGCGGTACATAGATGCTATCCCTTCCCACTGCTCATTCTAATGCAGGGAAGGCTCGTTGATACCTCCTTTTCATTACCGTGAATGGCACACTCTAGTCGGCAGGGAATGAGCTATCGGAAGTTGCTTTCAGCTCTGGAACTGAACTACCTGCTTTCTGGGCAAACTTCACTGGCTACTTCATCCTGATGGATGTCTTCTCTGTTTCTAGTGCATGGGAATCGACGCGGGCTTCTCAAGTCTTGAGCTTAAGATTGAATTCTTCCTTCAGAAGGCCAGCTTTCAGCACCTATTCGATGCTGGTTTCACCATCTGTTCTTTCTTCCTCTTACCCTATAGGCCGAATTTTGAGTAACTTATTTCCACTAATTGGTAAAGGACTTTCACCTATACCTCTAGAAAGAATCTGACCAGTCAGTCCAAGTGATTTGAGTAATGCATATCCTTCCTCCTCGTTGAAGAGAACTTCATCACTATCCTTTGTTCCAATAATCACTTGATTGACGAATCTTAAAAATGCTATACCAGGAAAGACTTTTCTAAACTCATAATCGAATATCTCCTTTAAGACTAGATTCAGTACTATTCTACTGAGATCACCAACAGTATAAGTCCCATTCATGCTTTCATGACACAACCCATACTCGTCAATGTAAGAAAGATTCTGAAATGAGATAATATATTGATATATATGTGTATCATACTGTAGATTGATTGAAGAGATCCTCTTCAGAAAGGGGCCTATATCTGGTGGATAATCTATTTCAATACGAAAGATTCGATTCACATGGAGCATTTCTTTTTTTATATCCGAATGATAGTCATAAACCAGATCCTCTATACTAGAACATTCCTCTGTACTCTCCAATAAAACTTGTTCTAAAGCTGCAATTAACAAGACATCCTTCTCAGTAGAAGGTCTACTAAGAGTGAGATAACCAGCTTTTTTCTTAGGGTAAAAACGTAAGAGACCGCAGAAAGATGAACTCAGAACTGTTTTTTGATGACAAAAAGATTCGTATTCATCTTCATCTTCATCCTCCTCTATGTGACAGACAAGGATTGGAGATAGCTGGTAATCACCAGACAGAATATCATCTATCATTTCTTCACACTCCTCTACAGAGATTCGATCAAAAATGACAGTCCGATAACAGGTATGCAAGGTAGGCCCTTTTGACCCTTTAGGAGGAAAGCGAGTTAGCTGGTACGGGCGGACCCAGAAAGAAGAGAGGAGGGTTCACCACCAGTCAAGAAAGGAAAAAGTTGGTTCAGCATGGCAAGCGCAACCTCTCGCCTAGATCGAGATCCTTGGATAGAAGATCTCAATGCGACCTCTTCGTTATCATATCAAAGCTGCTTTCCACTCTTTTCCCGGGTGGAGCTTCTTTAAACGCAGCAGGCCCCGCGAGTAGTCGAACAAATGAGAGGTTGTCGACGAAGGGGTCAAAGGTTGCGCTTGCGACAATCCGAAGGTTGCGCAAGACCCCTTCAACCTCGCCCGCGTGTTAGCTTGCTTGTACTATCGCTCGCCTGCCTGACCTGCTTTCTGGCTAGCTTCTTTATGGCAAGCGCTACCGTAACCTAGCTAGCGCTACATCTATATGGCGAGCCCACGTCGCCTTCGTCTCCCATTGTAGTCGCCTTCTTCATAAGGCAAGCGCTACCCGTCGCTTGCACTACATTGTCTGACGATAACCTTACCTGACCGCTTCCGCTCTGACTGAGCTGACCGTCGCACCTGACTTCTATATCCCATTATCCAAAGATCTCCTTCCTTATCGTTGCCGGTCTAAGCAGAAGGTTGCTAAGTCAGATGTCTGGTGAACACATTCGTAATGAGTATGGGTCTATTAGGTGTACTAGGAAGGAAGCGAGGTACTGAGTTTAGCGTCGACAAGTGGATCTTTATTCTCAATGATATGGGAGACAGTCAAAGCATCAGTCTCAGCATCAACAGAAGAAAAGGACTGACCGACCGCCGCCGTTCAAGAGAGATCCCGGAGGCTCGAACTTTTTGCTAGCTTTGAAACATGGGCCGAAGGAAAGAGGAAGACCAAACAAAGTCGCGGTCAAAGCAAAGAAAAAGATGCCAAAAAAGATTCACTTTAGCTTCTAGCTCGCTTAGTGTAGGTTGCTTGCGACGGTAGCATTAGCTAGGCAATCAAGGCAGGTCGAACAGAGTCAGTCCTAGGGTGAAGATCCTCGGATGGAAAAATGGATTGAGCTGGCTAATCACTTGATGACCCGGTGGAGAATGGGAACAGAGAGTCGCTCCCATAAACGAATGAAAGGGACTCCTGGTCCTGATCGAACCAGAGATTCCGACAACCGGAGGAATCGGCAGAAAGAGATGGGTCGAATACTGGAATCTGCCCAAAAGTCCTGACTTTTTCGAGGCAGGGCTTCGATCCGTATCTGGCAACTCCTCGAACTGCTGGGTGCGACATATTCATGGACTGGCAAAGCGAACTCTCAATTTGATCAGGAGAGCCTAGAGAGCTCTCTATCTTTCCCCAAATTCCGACTAGCGCGGTTCTTTTTCTCGACCAATTTTCATTTTTTCTTTCTTTTTCAGCCGACTTGAAAGGTGCTCTCAGTGTACCGCCATACGCACCCAGACATTAGACCAAGCAGGAACCGGGGATCAAAGTTCCATTGATTCATCTATCTCAAATAGGGAAAAAACGGAATCAAGAAGGGGTCGGCTGAGCTCTAACTGGTTAAACCCGCTTTGGTGGCCTCTTGCCCATAGCTGACTTCTTTGCTAGATGATATCGAATAGTACGACTAGAGTTCAATCCCTCAGAAAGTCATAGTACGACTACAGGGAAAGAGATCTGAAAGCAGCCTTTTACCCCGTTATTCGATGGTGAACGCAGCCTAGCTCTCCCCCTTCAATAGGCTAAGCCTATCCCTTTGCCGTAAAGCTAAGACAGAACTCAGCTAGGACCGAAGAGAGCATTGCCAGTTTCATTCCATTTCTCAATTGAGAAGTCAACCAACAGGTCAATCCTTCCCTTATATCATATCCCTTTTACACAGTCTTTGTTTAAATAGTGCGAGACTTTCAACTAATGAAATCTAAACCAGCTAGTTCAGTCAGATACCGCTTTCAACTAATGAAATCTAAACCAGCTAGTTCAGTCAGATACCGGCTAAGCAACCTCTAAAGCAGCTATCGGAGCAGTAGCAGCTTGAAATTCGCATACCAAAGACGAAGGAATTCCCCACTTTCTAATGCAATACGGCAAAGCTTAGGGAGTCAGCTAGTCCAACATCAGTCATTCTAATGGAATATCTGGAATATCGAACTAGGAAATGAAAGACTTTCTTTCTTTATATACGAGTCAATTACATACCGGAAATATCGAACAGTAAAT